ACTTTTTCGTGGATTCCAGTGTTCAGATTGCGGAGAACCCCCTTTTCTTTTTTTAGTAGAATTTTTCGAATAGGATTGAAGTGCGTAAGAAGGCTTGTATTTAGTAAACCCTGCCCATATAGCTATCTAGATATCCATCACCCCCATTTTTTGCATAGTTCGATTCGGGACAGCGCGTGTTGGACTCTATCAAAATTTCGATTGAAGAGAAAATCGAAATTGCAGTACGACAATTTTCGGGAAATTCCCTATAGAGAGGCATCATCCACAGATAAGATAACCGATAAGCCAGAAGTTTGCCGCGAAACTATTTATGTTTGGGGTTTACATATACTCATAATTGCTGTTATAATTGAAATTGAGAAGGTTTTTTAGAGAAAAAACCAATACCTATTAGGTAGGTATCAATTTCGATTTTCTTCTATAATTTCTCATTCGGAAACACACTTTCCAATTTAAATCCAAAAATAGGTCATGAATTTACAGTCACTAGTTAATGGTTCCAATTTGTCCTGAATTTTCGCTTTTGCGGCTGAAAATACACATTTCTTTTTTCAATAGAAAAAAAAAGAAAGAGAAAAGAGAAGGATTAAGATATTGTGTGTTTTGAGATACTCTAAAATCAATTGAAGAAATGGGGACCCTCCAAAAAAAAAAGGACCGATTTTTTTTAGGCAAGGAATTCATAAAAACGAGATTTCAGAGGGAAGTACAAAAAAAGACATTGAGTACCCCCCAAAACAAGCAAAAGGGGAATTTTGTCATACATTTTGGATCGTTTTGGCGACATGGCCGAGCGGTAAGGCGGGGGACTGCAAATCCTTTTTCCCCAGTTCAAATCTGGGTGTCGCCTGATCAACAAACGATAAGATTCGAAACCCCTTATTCTGCTTGGCTGGTATAACTCGCCGAATCTTTTGCAGCAAAGGATGCGACGCGACTCTTGACACTATTCTAATTTATTTCCACTGCTAATGTAGGGTCTCCTGACCGGGTCTTGAATTAGATTGAATAGCCCCAGGGAGAATCGAATTAATGAATTAATAGTTATGCAAGGGTCAGGAGATACTTTGTAGACAGTCTACATAGTATACAGACTCATGAGAGTCTCTGAGCATACGGGCATTCAATCAATATTCGATTGGATGGATAATTGGCTATTGGATGGATAATTGGCTAATGATGATGATACTTAATAATAATCAAGGGCAACAAAAAAACAAAAAAAACGAAAAGGTCTTATTATTACTACATATTAGGTCCCATTCTCTTTGATACTTCCAAAGAAAAGTGCGGCTGTGTTTTTTGTTTCGTTTTACTGATTCGACTAGAAATCATATACGAACTTGTTCTAAGTGGATTTTTTGGAGCGTTTCATATTTATTCATATTTATTGGAGTCTTTCATCAAGGGGGTTGGTTCAGAATCCCTTTTTGACTCTGCGCCGGTGATTCCACTATTATTAGGAAACAATAATGGAATAATTTCTTCATATTCATAGAGATAGGGGCATAATTCACATGGATATAGTAAGTCTCGCTTGGGCTGCTTTAATGGTAGTCTTTACATTTTCCCTTTCGCTCGTAGTATGGGGAAGAAGTGGACTCTAGAGATACTAATAATTGAGTTGGGAAATCAAACAGTATCACTTTTTTCTAGATCGTTCTGCAAAGCCTTAATTATTATATTAATTTAATTATTGAATAATTAATTAACTTAATATTTAATAGATTGAATTAATCAAAATATCTTCATTTCGGAATTCTATTGTCTTGGGGAGTCTAGCGAGGTAATTGTATTTGATTCTATTATGAATAGAATACAATTCATATTCTATATGAATAATACTCTTTCAGAATCCAAATCAAACAGATATTTCACAAATTCCCCTATTCCTATTTTGAAAGGAAAGGGGATATGAATAATAGGAATTTTATTCCAACCGAAGTCTTCCTAAAATTTCTATTTCGTTTTTCTGAACCGGCCCTTCCCGGAGTTATATATGGACAATGAGGAAGAACGCGGAAACCCGGACCCTTTTTTACTTTTTTTCTTTATTGGCCTTTTTACTGTTCAAAAAGAAAAGAAAGGAGTTCACCATTTAATAAAAAAAAAAAGATTATGCTTAAGTCAAGTCACATATTTCGCACTTCCCACTTGTTTGATTATTTTCTAAATTCAATTTCTGCTATGCTTTATTGACTCATTTCATATCATGGCTCAAGGGTTACAAATCGCTGGGGTACCTCTTTTGAAATCTGAAGAAGGGACCATAGAACTCCTTGGATCATCTGAAAACCCCTCAATCAATTACTTCTCTGGAATGCTAAAAAAAGATTACTTTATTTCTTTCATATTTCATTTTCTTTTATTAACTTGCTTTCTTTTACTTTTAGTCTTTTAGTAAGATACGCCCAAGTTTGTTTTTCTTTCATTGATTTGATTCTAATGGATACCAGGATTCATATTGAAACTAATCCGAAATCAAGAAATTCGAAAATCGTAAGAGCCTCCTTAATAAAATACAAATAGATGAAGCAAAGAAATAGAATTGAGATACTATGTACATTACATATATTTAAGCCATATTAACATGTATGAAGATACATATCCATATTGTAGATTGATCTCGACTCAGTTTCTATCTTTCTACATTACAATAATAAAAATAAATAGTATGGTACAAAGACTCATATATGAATCTTTGTACCATACTATCGTATCTCGTAGGCTACTGCTGATTCTAGTCCGTTCATTTCATTTAAGACTAAGACGTGAAATTGGAATTTTTTTTTTCTTAAATCATTGATAAGAACTAAGAAGTCAAGTTTCATTCAAATCAATCACTTTGACTGACCGTTTTTACATATATTATAAGCAAAAAGGCAGTAGGAACTAGAACAAACAGTGTAGTAGCAATAAATGCGAGAATATTTACTTCCATAATCTCATCGTTTGGTTTTTTTACTTCGCAATAACTCGGGATTTAATCCCATAGAGATGATAACCCTTTCGCTTGTAAATTCAATGGGATGAATTACATTTCGATGATAGCGAATGGGATCAATATCATGAATAACAATATCTAACTGTCAAGTCGATTCATCGTCGAGAATTCAATAGTATAACATAGGAAGATCTTTTATCCCACACCGAATACAAACTTGAATCCCGAATTCACTCAAAAGAATTCCTTTACTTGAATAGTAATACTTTTTTATTTATCATTCTTTTCCATTCTGTCTTTTCTAGAATCGACCGCCTTACTTGTACAACCAACTACCCGCTTCCACTTCCTTTGTTTACAAACGGTTTCGAAATAAACCAAACAAACAATCGAAACGAAATAGAAAAAAGGAAGGGGTTAAGTTCGAAACTCCTTTTTCGTTTTTTTATATGATATAATTTTCTTGAAAAAAAAAGAGAAAAGGATAGCATTAAGCATGAAATTCTGCCATTGTATTTTCACCCAGTTTAACAGAAAAAGGCGCGATATATTGATGTCTTTTTTTTATTGGATTTGGCTCCATCGGGACTGACGGGGCTCGAACCCGCAGCTTCCGCCTTGACAGGGCGGTGCTCTGACCAATTGAACTACAATCCCGGGCAAGTAAAAAGTACCGAATCCATATTCTTATGATTTCATTCAAAACATTGCATTTCTCTTTAGAGAAAAATCAACGTGTTGGAACGGAGACGTGAGTGAGATATTGATATACACACGAATATACACGTTAGTGAGAGCAGCACGGATTACTAGTAATCCGTTCGTTATTGCCAAATCATCGATTGGTAATTCGTTTTTCAATGTCCACAAAGAAAAAAAAGACTCTTTTTTGTTTTGCGTTACTTTTTTTTTTCATTAGACTTTATACTTTCTATTTAATGATCCTGATAGGAATAGAGATCATTATTAGCAAGATCCGAATTTATGGGAACAAATAAATGGAACAAATCAAATAAATAAATAGCGGTAGGGATATATCAGAGAGTTGGACTTTGATTCTTTCGTATCTGGCATTTCTGGAAAACTAAAGGGGTTATATCATTTCATGGTGGATCGGCGAATTATTGGGCCGAGCTGGATTTGAACCAGCGTAGACATATTGCCAACGAATTTACAGTCCGTCCCCATTAACCGCTCGGGCATCGACCCAAGAAGAATCAAGTCTAGGCCTTCTTTATAATCCACGATGAACTTCCTTTCGTAGTACCCCCCTACCCCCAGGGGAAGTCGAATCCCCGCTGCCTCCTTGAAAGAGAGATGTCCTGAACCACTAGACGATGGGGGCATACTTGCCCAGCTGCCATCATACTTAGTATGAACAGTTTTTTTAAATTGTCAATATAATTGAATGGTATGACTAGATCGGAAGGATCTTTCCGCCCTTTCTGATCCCATATGAATAGCATTTTTTGATTTGTCAGTTATATTCATCTTCCATTCATTCTAATCGCCATTTTATTCTAAAAGAAAAATCTCTTATAGAAATTGCTATTAAAAAAACAAACTAAAAAAAAAATAATAAAAGGACGAAAGTAGAGGACTCCTTGGGGAAGTGATTGGTCCGACCTAAAAGAAGATTCAACTTCATTTCTTCCACTTACTTTCATCCAATTACCCATTCCTTGTTAAGATGAGATAGGCCTATTCSTATATGATACTAAGCTGGGAAATTAACAAATGAAAAATCGGAAAATCTGGGAACAGGGATTAACAAGTTCTCAAAAATTGTTTTTTTTTAGAAATTTTCGTTTCGGGGAACAAACCGAATCTCTTCATCACATGTGAAATAGCGTGGATCTATGTCGAATTGTTAGGTAAATATATCCATATACCAATCAAATGAATCTCGTTCCGTTCTGATGGGGTCAGATCAATTCAAGTCAATTCCATTAGGGGCGGTCTTGAACCAATTCATTTCATTGATATTTATCAAATCCAATATCAATAAACCAAATTAAACCTATCCTTATACTTCCATCCTTATACTTCCTAA